CCTATGTCAGCCTTTTTGTTTAAATATAACAAAACGAATCGCTTTCTAGATGATCCTTCTAGAAGAAGGTTATTTTAACAATCTTTCTAGTTACTTCGTTCTCTATTTCTATTTGAGAGGATCCTAAGGAAAAGGGTTTTGTTTCCAACGAGCTAAAACAATATGGCGATGTCTCTAGTAAACCAAAGTCATCGTTGAATAGCTATTTTGCTTCAATTTATCTCTTTAGAAATCGAAAAGAAAATCGAAGGAAGGTTTAGTTACGATTAGAAATTGACTTTCTATCTTCACCCATGGATCCTTTACTCATACTTATTCAATTGGAAGTCTTGATCCAATTCAAATTCTGTTTCGCAATTTCCTAATTCAACTTTGAAATTTATAAGTGACTCGGGGATAGAAATCACGAGAATGTGTAGTTTTTTTTTCTCGAATTGATCATTTGAGAGGTAAAGGATTAAATCCTTTTAATTTGAAGAAATAAAGTTTTTAATCGGAATATGAATAAAACCGAAAGACCCTTTAACTATTTTTAGCTATTTAAAGGGTTAAAAGAACGAATCACACTTTTACCACTAAACTATACCCGCTACAATATGATTATTATATACAAATGGACTTTTTGTCGAACAAGAGAATTGAGCATGATTAAGATAGGATTATTAAACAATAATCAAAATAAGCGTTTTTCGTGGGGATATAGAAATTTAATGAGATTTGGAAAAGAAGTTTCATTTAATTTTCATTTAAATTAAATGACAAAAGTTTTCTCTTTTGGTGAACAAGTTTTGATAGATATAGATCGCAAAAACACTAAAATCAGAACAAAAAAATGCATTGAGGAAGAATCGAGAGTTTTTAGTTGGGAAAATGAAAATAAAATATAAGAACAATAAAGAATGTAAATAGTCTTTCTTCTTTTTGTTGTTGCTTGAAGATAAGATATTTAATTGATTAAAACAATAATTTTTTAATTTATAAATTATATTTATATTAAATTCTTTTTTGTATATTATATAAAAAATATATAATTAATATTATTATAATTTATAATATAAATATAATTTAAATATATAAATAATCTAAATAGAAAAGCAAAAGCCTTTTTGTTTTCAAATCAGATAAATCATTAATTATCTATAATTCGTTGGACCAAAAAAAGGCCCGGCTAGGTACTGACCAGGCCAGGCCATCAGAATAAGAAGGGCTTTTCGAACAAAATCAACACAAAACAAAGAGGTCGTCCTTATTTTTCTTTATTTAGGTTGTTGACATTTTCCAGCCCTTCCCTTTCGATAAAAGAGATTCCTGATTTGTCGATCTCTCTACATATACATATTATAGATATATATAATAGAATAATAGAGCAAAGAAGAGAGAGAAAAAAAAAAGACTCCTGACATTATGGGTAATGTAGTAATTAGCTTTTTCAATTGGGAGAGATGGCTGAGTGGACTAAAGCGTCGGATTGCTAATCCGTTGTATGAGTTATTCGTACCGAGGGTTCGAATCCCTCTCTTTCCGTTTCCGTTGATGACTTGATTTATTTTTTTCAAATTTTGAAAATATTAGTTAAACGTGTAGAATATAGATAAAATCCTAAGAAGATTTGAAAATGAATCAAAGAAAACCCTTAGGATCTTATTCTTCACGTCCAGGATTACGTCCCGGATCATTAGATAGGAATCCAAAGATAAAGAGAGAAACAAAAAATATCACTACGGTATAAACGAAGAGTTTCAGAGTAAGCATTACACAATCTCCAAATGATTTTTTGGGAAAAAAAAGAGAATAGATCTTCCATTTTTCTACCACATATCCTATTTTGACACCTGTTTTTTTTTCTAGAAATAGAAATGAATTGTTACAAAACAAATGCATTTGTTTTTCATTAACAAAAATATCTTTCATCTCGAAATTAGATATTGTGGTAGACCCTAATAGGGTTAGGGTCTTTTGCTGCAAAAGGGGTCAAAAAATGAAGAGAAGAAATGGGTGGTAAGCCGCCCACTAACTCAATGTGCGAATCGAGGGTTCATACTCTAAAACTTATCTCATTTTTCAATTATTAGAATTTTTTCTCGAAGAAATCATGGATTTTCTAGGATATTATTATATATTATATATATTAATTATATTAATAATTAATAATTAAATTCTAATTATTAAGGATTTCATCGAAAACTTACAGCAGCTTGCCAAACAAAAGCTAAAAGAAAAAAAAACAGAGGTATAACTGGCATAACATCTACGATTGGATTCAAAAAGGCATAGGCTTCGGGCAATTTTCCGAAGACAAAAGTACTCGAAGAAAGGGAAGAATTTATACAAATACAGATTAAACTAATGATATTAAGCATAACAGACATTTTTGTGTTCTTGGAGATAATTACATTTTGGTTGGGTTTTTGATATAAGGAAAAAGGAAGAAAGTCAGTTACGGTAGACAAAAAATCCTTCTTCTTTTTGAAGCCACCCAATCACAAAATCCTCCAATTCTCAACTTAAAGGAGAATAGAAGAAATCATACTTTCATACAATATCTTAATTGAATTCTATGTAATGATCAATAAATTTAGTTGAATTCTATATCTATATGTATCAACATCCTACTACCCGTTTATTCTATAGATATATAGATATTTGGACTAGAGTTGACAAACAACCAATACCAATTTTATTGTTTCTTAGTTTAGATTCTAAATTGAAATGGGGCGTGGCCAAGTGGTAAGGCAACGGGTTTTGGTCCCGCTATTCGGAGGTTCGAATCCTTCCGTCCCAGAGGATTTTTATACTATTGCTATAGTATTCCTATTATTGCTATAGAAAATGGAATGGTCAGGAGTAAATCAGTATTAATTTAAATATCTGTTCGAATCTCATTAACAAATGATCAAGTTTCATAACATATGTTTTATAACATATTTTTTATGTTATGGAGCCAATGTGTTTTTTTTCTATTTCATTTTTTTAGGTATTTCGTGGTTGACTCTAATGAAAAATTGGAAATCTATGGAACGATTGAGGCAGGGATGATTTATCCTATTCCTTTTATTCACTTTATGACAAGATTTGATTATTGAAATATTACTCAACCCTATCCCTATGTTAAACAAAATACATATAAACATATAAAATGAGGAAATATTTAGCTTATATGGTATGTATCGTTTAGCTTATATGGTATGTATCGTTCTATTTCAATGCAAATAATTTTTATATTTTTCTTTTCGTAATCAGATGAAAAGAATAAAGATTCAAATCTTTACTTAATATCATTTTTTGATCCACTTGCGAAAAAAAGAATTGGATTATTTCTTCTTTATCTTTGATCTATTTTAAATCAGTGATGAGTCAAGGAAAGACTTATCGGATTAAACATGCTGCTTATCGGCGAATTTCCTTCAAAGAAGATAGTATTTCTAAATAGGAAACTTTTTCAATTATAGATATTTCTTTTTATAAATACTTTATTAATATTAATGATCTCTTGTCAGTTGAATCTTTGGTATTGAAAAAGTAGGAAATAGGATAATCTATCCTATTTAGTCACTTGAAGATGCAGAGTCAATAAGTTATTCGTTTATATATATATATAATATATAGTTATAACTATATCTTCTTTCTATTATTTTGTATTATATAGATACTTTTTATGTATGTTAAAATAGATTTATGGATGTTAAGGATCTTGTCTTGCTAAGACTTTTTCATAAAAATCGTTCCACATACAGATATCACATCATATTCATATTTTTAAATAAGAAAATAAAAAGTCTAGATTACGATGTTTATGTACAACTGAACCAATGACTATTCATGATTCCATAATTGAATCAATTCCATACTGGTTCCAAATTAGAGGAATGTGATGGTAAAACTTCGTTTGAAACGATGTGGTAGAAAGCAACGTGCGACTTGAAGGACACGATCCGTTGTGGATTTTTAGATCCACCATCTTATTTTCGATTTATCGAGGAGTGAAGATGCTCTTGTCTCGACATCGTTTGTTCTGTTACACTCGAATCCTTTGTTTTTTTGTTGGGTTGTAAATAGTCTACGATGGAGCTCGAGTCGAAAAGTCGAAAGGATTCATTCATTTCTGGGGGGCAAGGATCTAGGGTTAATGCCAATCAATCAATTGGAACAACTTCGTAAACGTATCTTCTATATATAATAATAATATAGAAATCAAAAGGATCCAATTTCAACAAGTTTTGTTTTTAAATTGGAAACTTGTTGTAATTGATCAAACTTTTTGATTCAAAGTGTATTACGCGGGAATCAACTGTCCAAATGAAAGGGTATGTTGCTGTCATTTTGAGAGTATTAAGAAGCACCGAAGTAATGTCTAAACCTAATGATTTAAAATAAAGATTAAAGGATCCAAGAACAAGTAAACCCATTTTAATTGTCTCGATAGTTTTAATAACTGGATCATCCAAATCTAATTTTAAACGAGACAAAAAAAGCGGGTAAAGACAACTCAATAAATAAAATTGGCTAAAGAGAAGAATCTCCTTTTCAGCTATTTGAGAGTTATTCAACTTGAGTTATGAGTACGAATGGTTTCTTTTAAATTTTCAGGAAGGACAAAAAACGAATGAAATTAAAGTCTAATTGATTTTCTAGGTTTATTCGAATCAAATCATTTTTTCTCGAGCCGTACGAGGAGAAAACTTCCTATACGGTTCTAGGGGGGGTATTGTTCATCTACATCTATCCCAATGAGCCGTCTATCGAATCGTTGCAATTGATGTTCGATCCCGAAGAGAAGGAAAAGATCTTAGAAAAGTGGGGTTTTATGATCCAATGAAGAATCAAACTTATTTAAATGTTCCTGCTATTCTATACTTCCTTGAAAGGGGTGCTCAACCTACAGGAATTGTTCAGAATCTTTTAAAGAAAGCAGAAGTTTTTAAAGAAATTCCGTCTAATTAAACAAAATTCAATTAAATTTAAAGAAATACCAAGGGGGGGTAGCGACTTATATATAACTT